ATAGGTCATCGATTTGGCATTTGATAAGATAATATAGAAAAAAATAGTGTGACCCTTTTGCAATACAATAAAGGTTTCAAATCATTTTCTCGATATGAGCGTTCTATATCGAACAAAAAATTGAAACTAGTCCTTCATTTGAAATCTCAAATGACGATAGTAGTAGAAAGAATACCATGCTATGTTTGGACTTCAAAGGTTTCACTTTAACCATATAATTAGTCCCGCATTATTGGTTGATTGAGAATCAAAGCGGATTTACCAATGAATTACGAAATGCTACGTTTCTTAAATATTTAAAATATCATTTTTTATGAATTGAAAAAATTCAATCAATTTAAAAATTCATAAGTAATTCGCGAGATCATGCATCTTTTACTTTCATTTTTTGACTAGTAAAAAATGAAACTAATGAAAAAAAAAGTGCAGCTGGGCCGGTCCAGCCTATTCTTGAAATAAACAACTCGCACACACTCCCTTTCCAAAAAAGATCAATACACCAAATACTACACTTAGATTTATTGGATTTGTTGCTAAAATATCGGTATTAAACCCGAAACTCCCGGCCAGCGGCCATTGGCCCAAGGAAAGGAAAGAATCGGTTAGATTTTTCATACAATCCCCCCTTTCTTTTACAGATAGATAAAAAAACAAGAATAGAGTTTATTTTTTGTATCACTTCCCTTATATCTAAACTTCTATATATTCTTATATTTGATTTATATGAATTTCTTATATCTATAGAATATCTATAGAATTTATTTCGAAATGGATTTTTTCAAAAAAAGATTCCTAATCCTAATGAAAATAATACTTATTAGAATTTTAGAATTAGCTATCAAATTTCAAGTTTCGTATATATTTCGGAATATTTCGTTTGTTGGAAGACTCCTTAAGTTTCAATTTCTAAGAACGGGAAGGAAGAAAGCGGATCGGTATGCTAATTACTCATCCTTAAATCTTTCCTTCCCGGGCAGGGATTAGTGTCCCCCATTGTAAATTGTAGGAGTGAATTATTGATATAATTCAAAAAAGCAAGGAGCAAGTATAAGTCCTGACTAAAATAAATTCAGACAAAAAAAAATAAGTCAAAATTTTCTATATCTATATATTTGTGATTGTTTAAGTGTTTAAGACAAGATTAAACAAAAGGATTCGCAAATAACAGCGCTAAAGCGACAACCAATCCATAAATTGTTAATGCTTCCATAAAAGCCAGACTAAGCAATAAAGTACCTCGTATTTTTCCCTCCGCCTCGGGCTGTCTTGCGATCCCCTCTACAGCTTGGCCCGCAGCAGTCCCTTGGCCAACCCCAGGTCCAATAGAAGCAAGTCCGACAGCTAACCCAGCAGCAATAACAGAAGCGGCAGAAATCAGTGGATTCATGATAAGTTAAATTCCTCACAAAAAAAAAAAATGGTTAATGATACAATCATTCAATGAATTATAGATGAATTATTCCATCACGCAGTTTCATCCAAACAGAGTAACTAAAAACTCCAAATTGAAGTAATAGAATAATATTATTGAATCATCAGAACCGATTCTCTATCGCTTTTTGAAGTTGGATTCTTAGGAATCAAAAACCAAAGACGTCTATTGGAATCCCTATTGAAATTCATAGTATTAGGGTATTAGATATTTTTTAGGTCATATATAACTATTCAATATCTCAATATCTAATATCCCATATACATGTGTTTCTTCCAGAATGTAAACCAACTTATTTTGATCTTAGAATTCTTTTTGAACGGGAAAAACTCCCTAGCTGAATTCGATAATAGTTGGATTCTAGGCATTCAAGATACACAATTTTGAACTGGCTAATTTCTTTTTTTGAATCGCGTTTTTTAATTCTTCTCTTTCTTTATGATTATTCCGCATGGATCGAATTTACATAGAAAAATTGGTTAAGGCGAATCATTTCATAGAAATTTTCATTAGCATTTTATTCTATTTTCTTTTCTTTCTTAATTGTTTATTCTTCTTGTTTATTAAATTGTTTTTTATTAAATATTTATAAATAAACGAAAATATCATTTATGAAAATATTCTTATATTCTTTTATTTATAGAAAATCAAATAATACATCCAAACAGGACATTCATTTTAGGAAACCGATCCTTTCGATCTCTTTCGTTTTTTTTTAGAATCCCCCCTAACTATTTTGAGTGGAATCTTTTTTCCTATTACGGTATATTATAACTGCCTTATTAGTTATCCCTTATTAGTTATCTATTTTGATGTTCTCCAAGTAGATTATCTTGAATTCCGCTATTATTTTGGTCTAAATTCAAAAAACAACTATTTGTAAGTGAAGTCAATGATGCCCCTCCATGGATTCTCCTATATAAGCGGCGGCTAAAGTTGCAAAAATAAGAGCTTGAATACCACTTGTAAATAATCCAAGGAACATGACAGGTATAGGAACTACTGAAGGTACTAAAGAAACAAGAACAACAACTACTAATTCATCGGCTAAAATATTTCCGAAAAGTCGAAAACTAAGCGATAAGGGTTTTGTAAAATCTTCCAAGATGTTAATGGGTAAAAGGATTGGAGTAGGTTGAATGTATTTACTGAAATAACCTAATCCTTTTTTGCTAAGACCCGCATAGAAATAGGCTACTGAGGTGAGTAAAGCTAAAGCAACAGTAGTATTTATATCATTCGTGGGTGCGGCTAACTCGCCATGGGGTAACTGTATGATTTTCCATGGTAAAAGAGCCCCTGACCAATTACAAACAAAAAGAAATAGGAACATAGTTCCGGAACCCATGGACCATATTCTTCTCCAATCTGGGTTTTGCTCACGTCTCGAATGAATTCAAGGACATATTCGAAGAAATTCTGCCCGTCATTCGGAATGGTTTGTGGATTCCGAACAGCTATACTGGCGGAAACTAATAAGATAGCAATTACAACCCAAGAAGTAATAAGTACTTGGCCATGGACTTGAAAACCTCCTATTTGCCAATAGAAATGTTGGCCTACTTCTACACCCGATATTTCGTATAATTTTAGTGTGTTGGTGGAACATGATAGAACATTCATATTCCCCTCTGACAGAAATGGAAATTCCAGGAAATTTTTTTAATTCAACCATCTCTTTTTCGACTTGCTTATTTGAATTTTTGTATACGAACTAATAACATAATATCCCCACTCATTTTTATCTCATTTATATAATCTAATCAAATTCAAGAATAGTAAATGATTCCATAAATTTCTGGAGTTCAAAAAAAAAATTTCTATCTTATTATTAATTACGTATTTCGTATATAGCTAGAACGACCCTCACAAATTGCGAATACTAATTTGTTAAGAATTAATCGGATTGAAGCTATAGCGTCATCATTTGCTGGAATTGAAATATCTGCAAGGTCGGGATCACAATTTGTATCGATTAAGCAAATTGTTGGAATTCCCAAAGTGATACATTCTCGAAGAGCTGTATATTCTTCTTGCTGATCAACGATAATTACAATATCGGGTAACCCCGTCATATATTGAATCCCGCCCGGATATGTTTGCAAGTGGGATAATTGTCTCTTGAACATAGCTGCGTCTCTTTTTTTTGGAAGACAGTAGAATTTCCCCGTCTTTTGTTCGATTCTCAAGTCCCTGAACTTATGAAGTCTAGTTTCTGTAGTGGACCAATTGGTTAACATCCCACCGAGCCATTTTTTATTAACATAATGACACCGAGCCCTTATTGCAGCCCGCGCTACTGAATCGGCTGCTTTAGTTTTTGTACCAACAATTCAAAACTCTTTTCCCTTACTTGCTGCATCAAAAACTAAATCACAAGCTTCTGATAAAAAACGAGCAGTTTTAGTAAGATTTGTGATATGAATACCTTTACGCTTGGTAGAAATATAAGGCGACATCCTCGGATTCCATTTCCTAGTACCATGACAAAAATGAACTCCTGCTTCCAGCATCTCTTCCAAATTTATGTTCCAATATCTTCTTGTCATTTCTTCCCACACTTCCTCTTTCTTTTTTGTTTAAAAAAAAGTGACGAGGTTGTCTTGAACTAAATAATTGTTCCGACGGAACCGCGCCTTCTACCGTGGATTGGACGTATCGATGTCAATACACAATCCAAACCGCTAACCTCTATTCATTATTATCTGAATTTCCATTACCCCCTCAAGACCATATATAAAGAGTTTTTCAAATGGAAATTGAATTCCAAAACGAAAGAAAGTAAGTATGAATACACTTTTTTTAGGAATCATTAAATGATATTTTTTAGGAATCATTAAATGATATATGATCGAAATGATTCCTCAGGTGTATCATGGAAATTCTTTTGAACGGCAAGAATCAAATAAGCCTGCGTGGTGGAACAAAATATCTCGTATTTCCCCCTCGAAAAAACTCTTCTTTTTACTTTTCAAAGGAATGCTCTTATTCTTATGTTGCCGCAGTAATCTTTTAAATCCGGTCCCAACGGGGATCATCCCGCCTATAACAACGTTCTCTTTTAGGCCTTTCAACCAATCGATACGACCACGAAGAGCTGCTTTGGCTAAAACTCGAGCAGTTTCTTGAAAACTCGCTTCCGATATGAAACTTTGAGTATTCAAAGATGCTCTTGTTATTCCCAATAGGATAGCGCGGTAACAGATCGATTCTTCTAAAGCGCGCCCTGTTCGTTCCGCTCGCAACAATCCAATTAGTTCTCCAGGTAAAAAAACATTAGACATTCCATCCTCGGAAACCAACACTTTTGATGTTATTTGGCGTACAATAATCTCTATGTGCCTATTATGAATTTGCACCCCTTGGGATCGATAAACCTTTTGTATCTTATTAACCAACGATATACGACTTTGCACTATAGTCAGCTCAGTCCCAATCAAGAATCCCCAAGGAATTCCAAGAATTTTTGTTATATGCTCGTTCCAACCCTCAATTCTTTTTTCTAGGTTCATTGATATTGAATCAATTGAACGCACTTCTAAGACCTGTTCCACTTTTGGAAGACCTTGCGTTATATCACCGGATCTCGATTTTTCATATATAAATGTAACTAATGTATCTCCTTCGTAAAAGATTTCTCCATAATGTCCATGAACGGTTGCTCCCGGAGTGGCCAAATAAGGTTTAGCCAATCTTAGTACTACAGAGTCAACTTGAACAAGCAAAACTTGACCCGATTTTAAGGGGGGTCCTTTTTTGGCTATATATCCATTTTGACAAATAAACTGACCGAGACTAATTATTGTGGGTCTTTCTTCCCAATAATTAGGACAATAACTTTGATGGAGAAAATACCAATTCAAATTGAATAAATTGAAAACGATTTTACTGTACGGATCACGATTTGAAATTATCCCATTTTCATCCATTAAATAATATTTAAGCACTTGAAAAGTCCGTTTTAAATTTTGAAGATATTTAGTTATCAAGATCGGATTATGGGTTAGTAAATAATAAAAGGAATTCAAATTCAAAAAATTAAGGACCGTTCCTAACGGTCCGATCGAATTCCTAATTTTAATTATAGAATCTGTTGAAATGAATTCTTTTTTCACATTGGGATATTTTATATGGTCCATTCGGAAACAATTAGATGATGATAAAATTATCAAGGAAGGATATTCCTTATTGTTATTTAACAATGTGCGAATAGTTCTGTGATTTTGGTGGTTAAGTGATTGTTTCATTTTTATCTTTGAATAAATGGAATAAAAAGGATTGATGTTGGTATGATCTGATACATTATCGGAAATGAATCCTGAACCTGAGAGATCATTCCTTTTTCTGCGATACGAAATAGCGGATTTTACTTTTACTAAGTCGATTCTTAGGAAAGCTCGAACCAAACCATTTGTACTTACTTCAATAAAAGAAGTACGGGCCTCCTCGATAGAAGAACTTTTTATGTCTTGGTTCCAATTCAAAATTAAACAAGTCCGAATTAATTGAATACTTGTATCAGAAATTCCTTGAATGGGTTTGGCATTTCCGTAAACAATATAATTGACAACTCTAAGTTGCATATTATCCTTTTCTTGTAAAAAATCCGGAGGGAAGAGTGTTGGTAAATTTAGACCATCTGATATCTCATATGTCACTACGGGGCGAACTAAAACAAAAGACTTTTTCTTAGTAGATGTGATCCGTTGGACATAGATCCAATTTTTCCATTTAAAGGAGTCCTTAAAATCGATGTTTCCTTTTACTGGAGGTATCAAGATCCCACTGTGTCGGGATATCTTATCGGTCTCCCCAGGAAAATTAATATCTCCTGAAAATCTTTTCAGTTCAATTCTCTTTTTTTTTCTCTCCATTCGGACTAATCCGCCCACGTAGCTTCTTGGATTTATATTGAAAGCAATTCGTGTATCTATTCCAATGAGACTATTATTTCGTATCATTATCAAAGAAGATTCAGGTAAAATATGCACTTCTTCGGGAATGAAAAAAAATAGATCTAGTTTCATTTGGTATTTTGACTTCAATTCTTTTATTGGTCGAGACTCAATAAAATCCTCTTTTTTAACGATTGAATGCACGCCTAGAGTCCCTTAGTAATTCCCGAACTCTTTCTTCTGTATCGAGGATCGTCGAAATAAGCAAAAATACTATTATTTCTACGGAAAATACCATTTATTGGTAGTTCAATCGAGATACCTGAATGAGGCATTAACCCTTTCTTTCGTTCTTGAATCGATTGGATTGGAACGAGAAATCTATTTCCTCGCCTTTTTCCCAATAAATGAGAATTCCCGTGTAAAATCGCCGGGTATATGAGATTCCAATGGACAGGTTCTGAATAATTAGGAATCTTGTCTTCTTTTTTTTTTTACCAGAAAAATATGAACGAAGTAATTTGTATCTTAGTGGATCATTATTCACTGAGAGAGTAGAAATTGACCCTCGTTCTACAGAAAGGGAATAAATATTCATTTGATCTTGATCCTTGTGCAGTGAAAAGGGGACTGCACTGGATCTCCACGAACCTCCTGATAATATCCATAAATGACTTGTTTTTGGTAAAAAACGAACATTACTATATGTAAATGTAGATGCGTGGTACACATCATTACTCCAGTGCATTTCTCCCTCTGAGTCAGAATAAATATGTTTTCGAACTCTCTCTTTCAAATTCAAAGTGTATGGTACCTCGCGAATCTCAGCAATTACTTGTTCTGCTTCTACATATTGATTATTTTGAACCAAAAGAAAACTTTTAGGTGGAATAGTTACATTATGTAGAATATCCTCACTCTCAATAGTGACATTAAGGCTATAGAACATATAAAAGCAGGATGCCCGTGACGCGTACGCGTGGGATGAACGAAATCTTCATTAAATTGGATTTTTCCATTCGACGGGGCTCGTACATGTTCTGCAGTACCACCCGTGAAGACTCCTCCAGTATGAAAAGTTCTTAATGTTAGTTGAGTCCCCGGTTCTCCAATGGATTGCCCCGCAATAATACCTACAGCTTCTCCCAACTCGACCAGGTCGCCATGAGTGGGACTCCTACCGTAACATAATCGACAGATCCAAGATGTACTCCTACAAGTAAAAGGGGTTCGAATAAATATTGGTTGTGTTTGAAAGGTTATGAATCGATTGACAAGCCCAAATCCAATATCTTGATTTCGGATGGCGATGCACCGTGAGCCCATATATATATCCTCTGCTAATACACGACCAACTAATGTTTGAATAAAAATGCTTTCGGGCTCGGGCATCATCCCATTTCGAGGACTTACGGCAACCCCTCGGGCGGTTCCACAATCTGTTCTACGTACAACAACGTGTTGAACTACTTCAACAAGTCGGCGCGTAAGATATCCCGCATCTGAGGTTCGTACAGCAGTATCCACAACCCCTTTTCGGGCTCCGTAGCAAGAAATGATATATTCTGTTAAAGACAGCCCTTCGCGTAAATTACTTTGAATAGGTAAATCAATCATTTGTCCTTGAGGATCCGACATTAATCCTCTCATACCTACTAATTGGTGCACTTGAGATGCATTTCCTCTAGCTCCCGAAAAAGACATTATATGGACTGGATTAAGTGAATCTGTCATCCGAAAATTAGGATTCATTTCTTGTCGCAAATATTCACTTGTAGCATACCACACCTCAATAGATTGGCGTAATTTTTCTACTGCGTGCACATTCCCATAATGATGGTGTTGTTCTAAAATTAAACTATGTTCTTCAGCATCTTGTACTAACGATCCCTTAGAAGGGATCGTTAAAAGATCATCAATCCCTAATGAAATGGATGTAGCAGTGGCTTGCTGGAAAGCCAGAGTTTTTACTTGATCCAGAATGTGTGATGTATATGCCATTCCGAAGTGATCTATTAATTTGCTAATAAGTTTTTTAATGACAGTTCCGTCTATTATTTTATTGTGAAAGACTAGATTGACTCGTTCTGCCATAAGTCCCTCCATATTCTGCTGATTGGGATTCGACAATGAGTTTGAGTCAATGATTTGAAAACTTCCCTTTCTCGATATTAATCCGGATGGAAATTCAGAGGAAGTAGAGTCCTAGTAGCAACAGAGAGATCAAAATTCACGCCAGTGTCACAAAATCACTTAATTGAGATGCCATATGATTAGTGACCATACGAGCAGGCTCGACAAAACCCTTGTAGAGCTTCTTCGATTTCTCGAAAAAGAGAAATATGACCAATAGTTGTTCGAATGTATATACAAAGAATTTTTTTTTTACACTTCTTACTAAAAAAGAGTGTTCATAAATCTCCTGACAAGTACCCCCGGATTCATCGTGAATCTCGATGGGAACTTCTCTTGAAGCAATAATGCGTTGATCGAGCCGCCAGCGGAGCCAAAAAGGACTATCTAAATTGAGTCTTTTCTGTCGATAAGCTCCAATTGCATCATAGGAATTACAAAAAAAAGGTTCTTTTTGTTTGATAATTATTATCATCAATTCTTTCATTTTGATACTTTCTTCGATTCCATGGATTATACCTATTTCTACAAATACCTCGGCGATTCCCAATGGTTAATACATATAGACCAATAAGCATATCTGGGGTTGGTACGGAAATAGGATCCCCAATAGCTGGAGACAAGAGATTCATATGCGAAAACATAAGTAAACGGGCCTCTGCTTGAGCCTCCAAAGATAACGGTACATGAACAGCCATTTGATCCCCATCAAAGTCTGCATTGAATCCCTTACGAACTAATGGATGTAAACAAATAGCACGTCCTTCGACTAAAATGGGTTGAAATGCCTGTATGCCTAATCTATGCAAAGTGGGCGCTCTATTCAGCAATACGGGGTGCCCCTGCATAACTTCTTGCAATATTTCCCATACAATTGTATCTTTTTCCCGAATTTGACTCTTAGCAACTCCTATGTTCGAAGCAAGATGTTGTCTAATTAGTCCCCGAATTACAAATGTCTGGAAAAGCTCTATTGCTATTTCCCGAGGCAATCCACATCGATGTAGTGGAAGTGAGGGTCCTACAACAATGACAGAACGACCCGAATAATCAACCCGTTTGCCAAGCATAGTCTCACGAAATCTTCCCTCTTTTCCTTCAATTACATCAGAGAACGACTTGTAAATCTTATTATGACCATCCCTGATTGGCTGTCCGCGAATTCCATTATCAAGAAGCGTATCTACGGCTTCTTGTACCAATTTCTCTTGACACATTACTAATTCCCCCGGTGTAGATCTATTTGTTGTTAATAGATCGGTAAGCGTATTGTTTCGATAGATGACTCTTCTATAGAGTTCATTAATATCCGAGCTCATTAGCTTACCCCCATCTATCTGAATGATGGGTCGTAATTCAGGAGGAAGAACTGGTAGTAAACATAAAACCATCCATTCGGGTTCGATATTTGTTCGAATAAAGTGTTTAGCTAATTCTATGCGTCTAACCAAAAAATCCCTTCTTCTTCCAATTTTGTGATCTTCCCATTCATTACCCGTGGTTCTTTCTTCGCCTAATTCCTTCCATTCGACTAATGAAT